CATATTTGATACCTTCTCCTAAAAAGAAACTCGCAAAACCGAACCCATTTGTAATTCCATCAATTACTCGTCTATCAAAAAAATGAGTTAGTTCAGCCAATCCTCTTATCCCCTCAGTTAAAGATTTTGTATACAAAGCATCTATATAACCACGATTATATGACCAATCATATATCACATTTATTATTTTGTCCCGAAGAACTCTATTAGGAGTTCTTTTAACAACTGAATTAAGTAAGTTTAAATTTTGTAAGGATGAATAAATAGGCTTATATAAAAAAGTCGCTAAAAATATTCCCCCAAAAGCTATACTAAGGGAAAAACTTGCATTTATCACAAATTCCTCCCAATTCACAGAATTATTTGAATTTTGATGTAAAAGATTTATAGACGGATTTAACAATTTAGATAATATATCTAAATCACTTCCGTCTTGATTAAACGGAATTCCTATGGCTCCAACAAACAAAGTAAATAGGACTAATAGAAAGATGGGAAATATCATAGTATTGTCCGATTCATGGGGATAAGAAAAAATGTTTTTAGTGCGAAAATTCATAGTACTAAGAAAAGGGCTTATAATGTTTTTTACATTAACATCAATTTGATATGTCTTATTCCAAAAAAAAGAAGCCCTTTGATTATTATCCATTGCCAATAAAGTTAATAAAGGATAGTTTTTTTTACTGGTTTTTGGTATTTCTTTTCCCCATAGGGATATTGAATAGAAAGAGCTACTTTTTTGACCACTATAATTTTGAAACTGAACGTTTAAATGTCCCTCAAAAGTAAGTAAATAGACCCGAAACATATAAAATGCGGTTAATCCTGCTGTGGAACAAGCTATTATTGCGAAAATCGGCGAATACAACCAACTATCATTAAGAATCTCATCTTTGGACCAAAAACAAGCAAGAGGTGGAATACCACAAAGAGACAGTGTACCCACTAAAAAAGCGGTTTTTGTAATTGGGACATGCTTTTTTAAACCTCCCATAAGAACCATATTCTGACTTTTATCTGGAGAATATCCAACAATAGATTCCATGGAATGAATAATAGATCCAGATCCTAAAAACAACAATGCTTTGGAATAAGCATGAGTAATCAAATGAAATAAAGCGGCTCGATAAGAACCCATACCTAGAGCTAACATCATATAACCTAGTTGAGACATTGTAGAATAAGCTAAACTTCTTTTAATATCTTTTTGAGCCAGAGCTAAAGTAGCTCCTAATAATACTGTTATTATACCTATCAAAGATATGAAATTCATTATGTAAGGTATGATTATAAAAAGAGGAAGAAGTCGAGCTACAAGAAAAATTCCTGCCGCTACCATAGTAGCAGCGTGGATAAGAGCCGAAATAGGAGTAGGGCCTTCCATAGCATCAGGTAACCATACATGAAGAGGGAATTGTGCCGATTTAGCAACTGCACCAGCAAATAAAAGAAAGGAAGACAAAGTAACAAATAGAAAATTAACTTCACTATTATAAATCAAGTTATTGAATATTTCGAACAAATCCCGAAATTCAAAACTACCCGTTATCCAATAAAGGCCTAAAATTCCTAATAATAAACCAAAATCCCCTACACGATTAGTTACAAACGCTTTTTGACAAGCAGTTGCCGCAATAGGTCGCGTGAACCAAAAACCTATTAATAGGTAAGAACACATTCCAACTAATTCCCAAAAAATATAAATTTGTATCAAATTAGAACTAGTAACTAATCCCAACATTGAAGTATTGAAAAAACTCAGATAAGCAAAAAATCTCAAATATCCTTGATCATGAGACATATAATTATCACTATAAAAAAGAACAAAAATTCCAACGGTAGTAATTAATATTAACATAATAGAAGTAAGTGGATCGATTAAGTAACCGAATTCTAAAGAAAAATCATTATTAATGGTCCAAGACCATACATATTGATAGATAGAAGTTCTATCTATTTGCTGAATAGATAGATAGACTGAAAGAATCATAACTATGCTTAACAGTAAAATACTAGGAAAAGCCCACATACGACGAAGATTTTTTGTTGCCGTTGGAAAAAGTATAAGTCCTACTCCTATTAACATAGGAGCTGGTAGTGGAATGAAAGGTATAATCCATGAATATTGATATGTATATTCCATAATAAAAAACCCTTTTTTTCTTGTTTTATTCTTAATTAATTGTTTCTGATTCAGCGGCTCTTATCACTTTTTTAGGTTCAATAAAAAAATCAAGATATGGAAAATTAAAAAATAAATTTCTATTCTTAATTTTTCTCAATCTTTTTTTTCAATACTTCAAATATTCAAATCAAGAAGTTCAAATTGGTCAAATGATATGAATATAACCAAGTTACGATTATCAATTTGATTTGATTATTAATATATTAAGTAAGATTTTTAGGAAGATACAAAAGAATTTCAATTAATATTACGTATTACGATAATTTATATCTATAGAGCAAAGAAAAAGAATTAGACCAAAATGGACTACTTAATACATTACTTTATTTTGATATGACTAAAATAATAGTAATAATAAGATGGCTCATAACTTGCTTGACTCTAAAAAACTTTTTATCGTTCGTTTATTAATAAAATTCATTAGGGAACTCCGCGATTGTCTTTTATTGAACTGGAAGACATCTTTCGTTGTAGGAAAGAATATGATATTCGAAATTTTTCTTTTCATAACATAATAAATAGACTTAAAAGAAAAAGGAAAATTACTAAATAAAATTTTCTAAAATCATGTATCCTTTTTGATTAACTACTAGTTTCATTCAAATTTCTTTTTTATTCTATACAATATCTGGAAAAAGAAAGAAAAATTGGAATTGTTTGAATAATAGATGTCTTTCACATCCAACTATAGAAATGAATAACTTTTTCTTTTTATTTTTAATGGCAGTTCCAAAAAAACGTACTTCTATATCAAAAAAACGTATTCGTAAAAATATTTGGAAAAAAAAGGCATATTGGGCAGCGTTGAAGGCTTTTTCGTTAGCGAAATCTCTTTCAACCGGGAATTCAAAAAGTTTTTTTGTACGACAAATAAATAATCAAACGCTAGATTAAATAATCTAAATCTGAAAAAAGGTACCCCCCTTTTTAATTTAATATATTTTAGCATTTCCGAATGGGGATTCTTATTTTCCCCATCGGTTCACTTGTCACAATAATAAATAAGTTTGATTATTTTCTACATAAAAGAAGATATAAGATCTTTAGGAAAAATAGAAATTGATACAGGACCAAAAAGAACCTAACGGTTAATACAAAGTTCTACAAATATTTACATAATTCCTTGGATGTCACACTATGGACTATGATCCAAAAAAAGCATTTTTATGTTCATTCAACAAATGCATTTTTGAGTTTAGATTTATAAGATTTTTCAAAATATTCAAAAATGAAAATACGAAATAACTTTTTGGAAGTTATATGCTTGGGTCGAAGTCCTAATTATTTAGTTACAAGATTTCCATTTTTATAGAGTATAAACTACGAAAATGTCCTCTGAAAAATAAAACATCTTATTATCAATACAATAAAAGGATAATAAAGATTTTTATTGGAATCTTTCAATGCATATTTATATTGTGAAACGAAATGATTTTATCTCATTAATTTGAATTAAAAAAAATATTGAATTGACTCCTTCAATCTCGACGATTAACTAAAAATAGATTATTATTATTCCAAATACCCTACGCCGCTATGGTGAAATCGGTAGACACGCTGCTCTTAGGAAGCAGTGCTAGAGCATCTCGGTTCGAGTCCGAGTGGCGGCATGGCATCTTATACAAGAGATATAATAAGTCCTATAATGAATTCAATTCTTAATTTCAATTCCGTATAATTTTGTACCCCCCATAATTTTGATTATTATGATATTTTCTACTTTAGAACATATATTAACTCATATATCCTTTTCGATCGTTTCAATTGTAATTACAATTTTTTTGATAAGCTTATCAGTCGATGAAATCATAGGACTATATAATTCGTCAGAAAAAGGGATGATAGCTACCTTTTTCTGTATAACAGGATTATTAGTCACTCGTTGGATTTATTCGGGCCATTTACCATTAAGTAATTTATATGAATCATTAATTTTTCTTTCATGGAGTTTCTCCATTATTCATATGGTTCCATATGTTAAAAAACATAACAATTATTTAAGCGCGATAACCGCGCCAACTACTATTTTTACCCAAGGCTTTGTTACTTCAGGTCTGTTAACTAAAATGCATCAATCAGAAATATTAGTACCTGCTCTCCAATCCCATTGGTTAATGATGCACGTAAGTATGATGGTATTGGGCTATGCAGCTCTTTTATGTGGATCATTATTATCAGTAGCTCTCTTAGTCATTACATTTCGAAAAGTTCTAAGGATTTTTAGTAAAAACAAGAATTTATTAAATGAGTCATTTTTCTTTGGAGAGATCCAATACATGAATGAAAGAAACAATGTTTTACTAAGCACTTCTTTTTTTTCTTTTAGAAATAATTATTACAAGGCTCAACTGATTCAACAATTAGATCATTGGAGTTATCGTATTATTAGTTTAGGGTTTATCTTTTTAACCATAGGTATTCTTTCGGGAGCAGTATGGGCTAATGAGGCATGGGGATCCTATTGGAATTGGGACCCAAAAGAAACTTGGGCATTTATTACTTGGACCATATTTGCGATTTATTTACATACTCGAACAACTCCAAATTTTGAAAGTGTAAATTCCGCAATTGTGGCTTCTATGGGCTTTCTTATCATTTGGATATGCTATTTTGGAGTCAATTTATTAGGAATAGGGTTACATAGTTATGGTTCATTTAATTTACATTAACATCTAATTAAATGAAAAAGATCCTGACGAATACAAAGATAGAATATATATAAATATAGGTATATATATTCTATAAATAAGGAATATTATATATTATTATATATTAAGTAAGAATATAAGAAATAAACTGTCGAGAACCATTTGAATCACTACACTACTTGATTCAAATGGTTCTCACAAAGGCCAAATCCATCTGGTTACAATTCCAAACTAAACTAATAGGATTGCTTTTTGATTTGTTCTTTTTTCCTGAAAACTATTGATAAAAAAAATTAGATATAATAGCTTCCACCTTGTCAACTGATAATGAAAGAACGAAATCCGGATAAATACCGATACCTATTATTGGTAGAAGGATAGAGATCGAAACAAATAACTCTCGCGGTCCAGAATCAAAAAAATAAGAGTTTGGAACATTAAATAGCTTGTATCCATAGAACATTTGGCGTATCATGGATAATAAATAAATAGGCGTTAATATCATTCCAATTGCCATTAAAAAAGTGACTAGTATTTTGGGCATTAAAAGATATTTTTGACTGGTAATTATTCCAAAAAATACTAATAATTCTGCAACAAAACCGCTCATGCCCGGTAATGCAAGGGAAGCCATCGATAAGATACTGAACATCGTAAATATTTTTGGAAGGGGGATAGCCATTCCACCCATTTCGTCGAGATAAAGAAGACGTATTCTATCATAACTCGTTCCTGCCAAGAAAAAAAGAGCAGCACCAATAAATCCATGAGAGATTATTTGTAAAATGGCTCCATTGAGTCCCGTATCGGTTATAGAGCCAATTCCAATAATTATGAAACCCATATGAGATATAGAGGAATAGGCTATTCTTTTTTTTAAATTACGTTGACCCGGAGATGTTGAAGCTGCATAGATTATTTGTATTGCGCCTATTGTAATCAACCAGGGGGAAAATAGGGAATGGGCGTGGGGTAAAAATTCCATATTGATCCGAACCAACCCGTAGGCTCCCATTTTTAATAAAATTCCAGCTAGAAGCATACAAGTACTATAATGTGCCTCCCCGTGGGTGTCTGGTAACCATGTATGTAAGGGTATAATCGGTGATTTGACAGCAAAAGCAATAAGAAATCCAATATAGAAAATAATTTCCAGTGCCGCAGGATACGATTGATTAGCTAATGTTTCATAATTTAATGTTGGTTCATTAGAACCATATAAACCAATACCCAAAACTCCTATTAATAGAAAAATGGACCCTCCCGCAGTGTACAAAATGAACTTTGTAGCTGAATAGAGACGTTTCTTTCCCCCCCACATCGATAGAAGTAGATAAACGGGAATTAATTCTAACTCCCACATGATGAAAAAAAGTAAAAGGTCTCGAGAAGAAAATAATCCTATTTGACCGCTGTACATTGCTAACATCAGAAAATGGAATAATCGGGAATCTCGAGTAATTGGCCGAGCCGCTAAAGTAGCTAAAGTGGTAATAAATCCCGTCAGTAAAATAGGTCCTATAGAAAGTCCATCTATTCCCAATCTCCAATAAAAATCAAAAAAATTGATCCATTTATAATCCTCTGCTAATTGGGTTAATGGATCGTCCAATTGGAAATGAGAACAGAATGTATAGGTTGTTAAAAGAAGCTCTAAGATACATATACATATTGTATACCACCTAATTACTTTATTTCCTCTATGAGGGAGAAAGAAAATAAAAGAACCTGCCAATATCGGCAAAACTACAATTATTGTTAACCAAGGAAAATAATTCGTGGTAAAGACAAGATACACTTGGACAAATAAACCCGTGCTCAAAAATAGAAAATAGAATAATATTATTATTTTTTTTGAGCACGGGTTTTTGTCGGTAAAAAAAAATCAACTGTATTCAAAATGTATTTAAGTGGTTTATTCTGGAACGTATTAATAAGCTAAACCCATGCTTCGAGTTGTTTCATGCCATAAATAAACCCGAACGCTCAAAAAATCCGTTGGGCAGGCGGATTCACATCTCTTACAACCGACACAGTCTTCTGTTCTTGGAGCAGAAGCAATTTGCTTAGCTTTACATCCATCCCAAGGTATCATTTCTAATACATCTGTTGGGCAGGCTCGGACACATTGAGTACATCCTATACAGGTATCATAAATCTTTACTGAATGTGACATTGGATCTATAACTTTTTGAATGCCATAAATTTTCGATCTAGTAAACTTATAAATGAATCTTATATTTAGACACCAGATGAATCAATGATTTTACCAGAATTTATCCAATGAATCTAATTCTGGATCGACTCATGAGATTGGGCCAAGATACTTTGATTTTTTACTTTTTTCTCAAATCTGCGTATCATACATGCTGATTGAAATTCATACTAATTGAAGTTGATGATAATTAAAATTATAGTCTAATTTCTATAATTGATATTACTTAATTTATTCATTTTATTTATTCAATAAATTCGATTGATTGATACGAGTTGATTTTCTGTTACGATAAATTGCCGAAACAATAGCTAACCCAATAGCGGCTTCGGCGGCTGCAATAGCTATAACAAAAATGGAGAAAATATCTCCTTTTAATTGTCGACTATCAAAAAAATCCGAAAATGTTACGAAATTGATATTAACTGCATTCAGTATAAGTTCAAGACACATAAGGGCCCTAACCATATTTCGGCTCGTGATCAATCCATAGATACCGATAGAAAATAAATAGGCACTCAAAACAAGTACATGTTCGAGTATCATTGACCAGCTCCTTCTTAATTTGGATTCATTTCAATATGAACAACAATTCAACCGAGTCGATTTACTATAATAAGTACAAAGAAAAAGAATGGTATTTGGTAATAGATAAAAAAGCCATTTTTTTTTTATTTTATAGTCTTTAAATAGAATTGAAGATAAATGAATTTGATAACACAGAACAGGGTTGAATTTTGATTGCTGTTAACGATTATAAAGATTTATCATTGCCGAGCAACAGCAATTGCACCTATCAAAGCAACTAAAAGTATTATCGAAATCAGTTCAAATGGAAGAAAAAAATCGGTTGATAAATGAATTCCAATTTGTTGACTATTACTTATCAAATCTTGCTCTATAATCTGATTTGATTTTGTCGTCCAAATAATCCCGTACCAAGACGTATCTAGAATAGTACTAATTAGTGAAACAAAAATACTTGTACAAACCAACGAAGTAATCCCATCACCAACAGTCCAAAGGTTCAAATCTTTGTAATATTCTGAACCATTCATGAACATTACAGCAAATATGATTAAAACATTTATAGCTCCCACGTAAATAAGGAGCTGTGCAGCCGCTACAAAATGAGAGTTTGATGGAATATAAAATAAGGATATGCAAACAAGAACCAATCCCAACGAAAAGGCAGAAAAAATTGGATTAGTAAATAACACCACTCCTAGAGCTCCTACTATAAGACCTGATCCCAGAAAAACTAAAAGAAAATCATGTATTGGTCCAGGCAAATCCATTTTTTTTGAAAGATAAATAAATCGAAATCTTTTTCATGATTTTATTGACCCGACCAGGAAATTTTGTAGAATATCCTATATGCTCCTAATTGAAATATTAAATTCTAATCGACTGGGTTTAAATGAAAATTGATGTAGGTAGAATTGGTGGACCAATATCCTTTTTCACTCGAAAGAAAAGTTTAGTTCGAAACTATATTTATTTATATATATAAATAAATATAGTCGCCCTTCTCACCAACCAATTAACAGTTGGTCAGAATTTATAGTTATTGAACAAGAAGAAAAAAAAAGAACTCATTCCTTTAGATTAGATCAAATTGAACCTTGATAATTGGAAATTACTCTTTAATCAAAGAGTTTTTACGTTTTTTATTTTGGAGGTGAATTCAAAATTGTTCGAATTGTATAATCGTCAATTACTGACATTGGTAAACGACCCAAAGCAATTTGATTATAATTTAATTCGTGACGATCATAGGTCGAAAGTTCATATTCTTCAGTCATTGATAAACAATTTGTTGGACAATACTCAACGCAGTTACCACAAAATATACAAATTCCGAAATCAATACTGTAATTAAGTAATCGTTTCTTTCGAATACCAGTTTCCAATTTCCAATCAACAACGGGGAGATCTATAGGACATACACGAACACATACTTCACAAGCAATGCATTTATCAAATTCAAAATGGATTCGGCCGCGGAAACGTTCCGATGTAATTAATTTTTCATAAGGATATTGAATAGTTACAGGTAAACGGTTTGCGTGTGATAAGGTAATCATGAACCCTTGACCAATGTACCTTGCAGCTTGTACTGTTTGTTGACCATAAGTCATGAACCCAGTTACCATAGGGAACATATCGTAAAGATCTATAAATAATTTGTTGTTTGTTTCTTTCTCTTGTTTGAGAGAAGTCGTAAATATAGAATATCGTATTCCTTTTTCCTTTACAGTGAAAGGAGTTGGGAAGAAGTTGTTAATAATAGATTACCGAGAGAAAGGGGTAAAAGAAATTTCCATCCAAGATTTAATAATTGGTCCATTCTTAGCCTAGGTAAAGTCCATCTTGTTGTGATAGAAATGAACAAAAACAAATAAGTTTTAGCTAATGTAATAAAAATACCAATTGTCGTTCCAAAAACTCTACCTACTTTATTTATTTCAAATAGCTCAGGAACGAATATGTACGGAATAGAGATATTCCAACCACCCAAGTAAAGAACTGTTACAAATAACGAAGAAACTAATAGATTTAGATAGGAAGCAACGTAAAATAAACCGAATTTGATGCCAGAATATTCGGTTTGATAACCTGCTACTAATTCTTCTTCTGCTTCTGGTAAATCAAAAGGTAATCTCTCACATTCTGCTAGGGAAGAAATTATAAAAACAAAAAATCCTATAGGTTGACGCCACAAATTCCATCCCCAAAAACCATATTTTGATTGGGCCTCAACTATATCAACTGTACTTGAACTGTTAGATAATCATAGTCGGTGATAACATCACTGTTCCCATCGCTATTACAAAACCGTACATGAGATTTTCACCTCATACGGCTCCTCGGGGGCCATAAATAAATTTTAAAGGACCAAGCCAATATTATTTATCTTGATATGGTTGTAATATAAATATATATATATAAACCTATTGGAAGATCCCGAATTAAACCAATGGAATTCTGTCTGCTAGATGCTAAAATAATAACTAAAAAGCACTTCTGAATTGATCTCGCCCTTTAATAATTTGAATTTTTCTTTGTTGTGAGTAATAACTTAATCCTTCAATAAAATACTCCTTGTAGAAATATCAATAGATATTTCAACCCATCCTTTTCGATTACGAAAAAAAAATTATACATTACATTATTTCATGAATCATGACACACTATCTCTATGAATATATGAAAGAATAAAAAGATCTTCTTTTTCGTTCCTCTTCTTCTTTCTTAAAAAGGGAGTTAAAAAATTAAAGGATTATTTCGTTCCTGATAATCATTTTATTTTTAATCTGTGGATAGGAGCATACTCTGGATCGGAATCGTGAGGAGTACTGCTTGATCATTTCTACCAACTTAAAGCCCCAATTAGTATTCTTTTTATGTTATGAAAAATACCCTTTTGTTTGGATAATTTACATAAAAAATCTCCATTACTAATCCTTTATGTATTTTGGTGTTCCTAACCATCCACTTATTTTTACTCAATCGTCCGTTATAGTACTACATAGAAAGGATAATAAAAACTATATACGGTTGATCTTTTTAGCCCGCTTCAAGCTAGGATGACTAATCAACCAATCTTGGGGTAAAGGTCTTGCTTATCTTTATTTTCTTTTAATTCTTGTACGTAGGAGATGAGACTCCATTTTTTTACTGCTAATTTAGAAGCTGTTTTCTTTCACTCATATAACTATCTGATTTAGTTCATCAACCCGAATAATGAATAAAACAATTCTGATATCTATTCAATTTCTTTACTAAAAAGAAAGAAGTAAAGAAAAGTTTATGTTTAACCGAATCGCACGTAGAGATATTGATAACACACAAAGAGTTAATGGAATTTCATAACTAATTGATTGAGCCGCAGCTCGTAGACCACCTAAAAAGGAATATTTATTATTTGATCCATATCCTGACATAAGAAGTCCGATGGGAGCAATACTTGAAATGGCAATCCATAAAAAAACACCGATATTGAGATCAGATAAAACAAGGTGATAGCTAAAAGGAATTACTGAATAACTTAGTAAAATGGATATAACTGCTATGGATGGTCCTATACTGAATAAACGAGTATCCCCTCGAGACGGGAGAATATTCTCTTTAAAAATTAGTTTTGTCCCATCGGCTAGAGCTTGCAGAATTCCCAAAGGACCAGCATATTCAGGCCCAATACGTTGTTGTATTCCTGCGGATATTTCTCTTTCTAACCACACGATTACGAGTACACCTATTGTAATTCCCAATACAAGACTAAAAATAGGTACAAGCATCCATATGATTCCATAGAACTCTTTGAAGGATTCCAATCTGGAAAAAGAATTGATATCTTGTACTTCTGTTGTATCAATTATCATTTCAACGATCTACTTCTCCCATAATGATATCTATGCTACCTAGTATTGTCATAATATCAGCCAATTTCATTCTTTTAACTAACTGAGGAAGAATTTGCAAATTGATAAAACCGGGTGGGCGAATTTTCCATCTCCAAGGAAAACCACTCTGATCTCCTATTAAAAAAATTCCCAATTCTCCCTTTGGGGCTTCAACTCTTACATATAGTTCTTGTTTCGGCAATTCAAAAGTGGGTGAAGGTTTTTTACTAATGAATCGATATTCAAAATCATTCCATTCTGGATCCTTTTCTCTATCAAAGGATCGGATTTCTAAATTCTCGTAAGGCCCCCCTGGAATTCCTTCCAGAGCCTGTTGAATAATTTTTATAGATTCTGTCATTTCACTGATTCGGACTAAATAACGAGCTAATGAATCTCCTTCTTTTTGCCACTGGATTTCCCAATCAAATTCGTCGTAACATTCATAATGATCAACTTTACGAAGATCCCATTGTATTCCAGAAGCTCGTAGCATCGGTCCTGATAAACCCCAATTTATTGCTTCTTCTCCACCAATAATGCCTACCCCTTCAACTCGTTCTAAAAAAATTGGATTCCGCGTAATAAGTTTTTGATATTCATAAACCGCTGTTAAAAAATAATCACAGAAATCTAAACATTTATCTATCCATCCATGAGGTAGATCGGCTGCTACTCCCCCGATACGAAAATAATTATGCATCATTCTCATACCGGTGGCAGCTTCAAATAGATCATATACTAATTCTCTTTCTCGGAAAATATAGAAAAAAGGAGTCTGTGCACCAATATCTGCCATAAAAGGGCCAAGCCATAAGAGATGAGAAGCTATACGACTCAACTCTAACATAATTACTCTGATATAACTGGCTCTTTTAGGTACTTGAATATTCCCCAACTGTTCGGGTCCATTTACAGTTATTGCTTCTGTGAACATAGTCGCTAAATAATCCCAACGTGTTACATAAGGCAGATATTGTATAACTGTTCTGTTTTCCGCAATTTTTTCCATCCCTCTGTGTAAATAACCCAATATCGGCTCACAATCAATAACATCTTCACCATCTAAAGTAAGGATGAGCCGAAGAACACCATGCATTGATGGGTGGTGAGGTCCCATATTGACTATCATGAGGTCTTTTCTTGTAGTTGTTACATTCATAGGTTATTCCTCGATTCATTCTTTCATGAATTGCTGAAAACGAAAAGAAGTTCATCAAAATTCAAGATCTAGTAAATCAAATAATTCAAGTTACTTTTCAATTTAACGAGTTTTTGATTCCCGAATACCCAGCCGACTAATTAATTCTTTATAACGTACTTTATTTTTCTTTGACAAATAAGACAGAAGTCGTTGCCGTTTTCCCAGGATTTTACGTAGACCTCTCTGAGATAAATAGTCTTTTCTGTGCAATTCCAAATGTAAAGTAAGTCTTCGTATCTTATTGGTGAAGCTAAAAACTTGAAATTCAACAGACCCACTGTTTTCTTTTTTTTCTTCTTGTGAAATAACGGAAATGAATGAATTTTTTACCATAAAACGGAACCTTCTATCCTTTTTTGTTTTTCTTTTTACAATTCAATAAATAAATTTTACCAATCAGTTCGAATAATGCTACTAATTTATAGTTTGTATATACAATAATCTTAATTTCTTTATGAACTCCTAATTTTATCAACTAATTTTTTCAAATAAAAAAATGAATCCTATTTTCTATTTTGTTTGGATACAAATAGGAAAGGGTGGTATATTTCTACACTCAAAAAAAGGAAAAACTATTATTAACTTAAAAAAACTGCAAATAATAAATAAGAAGATTCTGTTGATTCATTTATAGATCTAATGGATATTGATACGTGCGTTGAATTAGTATTCAGTTATCAGAATGGAATGTAAAATAATGCATGTATGCATCTCTTTCTTTCATATATCAGATAGGGTAGAGAATGCATATGAAAAGGTGTTATTAACGAATTTACAATCGTGGATACATATGTATCCTTACCATACTAAAACGACTGCTATTATACGTATCAAACCAATATCGATTCATACAAGCTAAATCTTCTAATCGATAATTAGGCCAAAGAAAGAACTTCAATTTAATTAGTTTATTTTTATCGCTTTTGGTTTTATCCAAAACTTCACTACAGTTTTTTATGTATTTGAAAAATACTGGATTTTTATGTATAACATTTCTATTCCTCGAATAGAAAGAAATTAGAATTCTTAATTCTCTTCGCCGTTTAGTGGATAAAATTATTTCAGGAACAAACAAATCAGAACGATTTTTGTGCCTATTTTCGGGCATTCTTTGATGTCTTGCAATGGATTTATCCAAATTATTCTTATCAATATAGCTTTTTTCTCGGTATCTTTGATTAATTGGGGGCTTACTCTTATGAACCAATGAAATATTTATCGTTTGATAGATAATAAATTGTCCGTCATTTTTTATAGACAAACGAACTGGTTCGATAATTAATATCCCCTTTTTCATCAATTCTGTAAGAGTAAAATTCTTTTGAATCATCATAATATCCAAACTCATTTCTCCCCTTTGAATAGAGGATATAGCAATTTCTTTTGGATTTATCAATCTAAGCAGGAGACAATATACTTTGATATTATTGATCATTCTTTGATTTAAAGAATCATCCCATCTCAACTGAAAACGTAAATACCTTTTTAGGAAGAAATCAAGCTCTGCTTCTGTGTTGCTCTTGTATTGCTTTTTCTTTCTACGTTTTTTCATATTCGAGCCTGCATAATCTTCTTCAATATCTTTTTCTTGGTTTGAGAGAACCGATCCAAGATTCTCTTGGTTTTGTGCATCTGATTCAAGATTACCTCGGCCTGGGGATTCTTTTTCTTCTTGATTTCGATTCTCTAATTCTAATTTTCTTTTTTCATTTGATAATATAAAAAGATCCCCTTTTCTCTTTCTATTGATATTTTTATTTTCGCTAACATTTTCATTTCTATTCAAATTAAAAAGAAGTAATTTGATTGGTATGATCCACGGTTTCATTTTATATCTATTATAAAATAGGATAAATTCAGGGAAGAACCAAAGTTTCAGATTCGATATGGGACGACTTAGTATTTCTTCATTCATTCCCATCCAATCAAAAAGGTGTTTTTTTTTCTTGGATGGCTGGATTCTTTGATTTTGATAGATTGTAAGATAAGCAAGACCTTTTTTATTAATTTTGTCAATTAATTGATAATTATTAACCTCAGCCTTAGCATTTTTATTACCATTGGTATCGATCCAGGACTCAATATCGACTTTTTTTCTAAGACAAAAATTGAAAATTTTCCAATCGAAATATTTTCTATCTGAAAATTTATTCAGATTCATAATATCATCTTCTCCTAGATAATTATTGATAGGAATAAGACCCCCTGACATATTAAATAATATACCCTTATGTATATTGTAATCATAAGAAATCCTCTCTTTTTTTTTTATACCTAATGGTGATACATAAATATATGAATGCTCCTTATTTTCATAATTAATAGATTTATATGATAAAAGGTCATACCTATAGTGTTTTTGAAAGTTATATTTTTGATTCGTTAATGAATTTGCTTTAAAATCATTTACGTTTAATTTTTTGTAATGAATTAATTGGTCTGTTTTTTCATCAGAATACCCTTTGTTTAAATCTTTCTTCTGATGCATACGTTGTTGATTGATTTTAGTTCGCCATTTTTGGGGTACTAAACGATACCATCTAATTGGGGATAAATCATATTGATAATGGCCTCTTAACCAGTTTTTCCATTGATTCATTCCAGAATTCAAAAGATTTTTCTGTCGTAATTCAGAATAAAATATTTCTTGTTCTTCGAAATAATTCTTTATTTCATTCTTAAGAAAAAGAGACGTTCCGTGATATTCAAGAACATATCTTAACTTATACAAGTTAATAAGTTGGGTTTGATATAATTTGTAAAATACATATGCTTGTGACAAGGAGGATAAGTCAAAAAGAATTATAGAATTCTTCTTACTAATGGGCGACTTTTTTATAGTTGAAATAAACCGAAGTGTATTTTTATTTGTTTTATTAATTTTTTCTTTATTTGTTTCATTATTGGAAATGTATTTATCAAGAATTTTTTTTGATAATTCAAAAAAAAGTTGTGTATTGATCCTCGGAATATAAATGATAGATAGAACGATATCTAGATATATCCTTTCAATTAAAAATTTTATAAAAAAATATGATTTACGGATGAATCGAACATTTCTTCTTTTTAATTTCTGCGAAATATTTTTTATTGGTTGTACTAGTTTAAGAGGAGCACTTTTTTTATTAGAACTAATAGTAATTTTGTTATTTAGTTCCGGAGTTAAAAATCCTTTCTTCTTATCCTTTGTAATTTTTTCTATTTGATTCCTGATTGTGGTTGTTCTATCAGCCAGATCTTTCATTTTTTTTTCTGTCAATGAATAATCTTTCAAATCATAAAATCGAATTTGAATGGACGATTCGTGAATCATCCGATTACTCATTATCGAATCTTTTTTAGTTTCACTCAATTCAGATATTTCTCGTACTCCAAAGAATAGAAGGGGATTTATTTTTAAAAGTTCTTTTATTATTCCTTTTATAAATAGAATTCTTTGGATGAACCACTTGTTTCTTTCTTTTGAGATGTTTAGAAAGAATTTTGTTCTTTCTTTTAAAAACTGTATAACTAGAAAAGACTTCTTTTGCAATTTTTTCATTTGTTTTTTGAGTTCTTTGAAAATGGGTTTAAAAAATGAACGTCTTTTTCGGGGAGAACCAAAAGGAAGTTCAGTTTCCATTCCCCAAACTGTTAAAAAACAAAAATCGTTTTTTTGTCCTTTATTTTTAAGTTTCAACAGATTTTTTTGGGGGGATCGTAGCTTAGACCTGTGCCAAGGTTTAAGCCAAAAAGGAAATAGGATCTTTATCTGAATACCGTCTGTCAACCAATTTTTTGGAAATTCGGTTTCTGATAATTGAACACCATTATAGGTGCATTTAACATGCATTTCTTTTTTCCAATCTTTTAAGTCTTCGGACCATTCGGGAAATTGCAATAATAAGATACGGACTATATTTTTAGCTATTATCAATGAAGGTAATAGAATATATTTTCTAAGAAAGGATTGGCTTACTAATAGGGAACCTCTTATTACTTGAGCAAATAGAAAGCTATCCCAGGCTTCTGCTATTTCTATTCGTGCTTTCTCTTCTCTTTTGTATTTTTCTCTTTTTTGTTCCTCTTTTTTTTTCTCGTTTTCTTTTCTCTTTTCTTCTGTATAATCCGAAATTATTAATTTTTTTGTTTTTTTATCCATCGAGTTTTTAAAAATGAATTTGACTAACTCGGAGATATTAAAAGAAAAAAAGGGTTTGTCTATTCTGTCCAAAAAAAGAGGGGAATGCACATTTGCTTGAACTAGTTCCCAGGTAACAGTTTTACGTCTTTGAGCACGCATGGATCCTTTGATTATGTCTCGACGAAAATCTGATTGTTGCGAATAACGTATCAAAGCCACTTCGTCTGCTTGATCAGGATTATTAGTTGGGGTATTAGTATCAGTATTTTCTTGCTTATCAGTAAAAATGACTACACGTTTGGCTTTTCTTGAACGAATCTCATGATCCTCCGCTATGTTTTCTTCATTTTCTATCCCCTCCTGTTGTTCTAACTCATCGATTAATTTGTATGACCATCGAGGAACTTTTTTACCGATTTCTTTTATTCCAATAGATTTTTTTCTAATTCTTTTCGCCTTGGGATCAGTTATAACTGGATTGAATAAAAATTTGAAAATTTGGATTTGATCTTCTAAATCAATTCTTTCTTGTTCGTCTTCTGGAAATGAAAATAAAGTATTTTCTCTTGATAGTGAATTTCTATCAAATGTATCTATTTTCTTTTCCAATTTGTCATAATCAGTAGTTAAAAGTATACCATGAATCTTATTTATCCAACCTGTCTCTATGTAATTTTTTATTAAAGTTTTATTTGAGGATGAAAATAATTTTTTGA